TTTTTGTCTTTAGCATGACCACTTGATGAAAAAAAAGGAAGGGGGGAAATGACCGATACTACTGGAAGGATTCCTCTTTGGCTGATAGGTACTGTAACCGGCATTCCTGTGATCGGTTTAATAGGCATTTTCTTTTATGGCTCCTATTCCGGGTTGGGTTCATCTCTGTAATAATCATATGAACCAAATTAGATTGTAAACATAAAAGAGTAAGAACTCAGGGGGGCCATACCCCCCCTCTGAGTTCTTACGCTTAGAGCGGGGCTTTGCTCTATTCCAAAACGTATAGAACCTTAGTCAACATAATCCAAATACTCTATTCGTAGAAATGACAAAAGGGATCCTTTGCTCTGATGTTTCACTCTATTCCTTTTTTCTTATGATGTTTTTGAAAAATTGAATCTCTTGACTGATTCAAAGTAGAAATCCATCGATTTTATGAAAAATCCAATACGTATGGATTTATCCGTATAAAACATCCTGCAAATCCTTTTCTTTACTAAAAAACGAATCGAATAATAAAAATTTTTTATATTCTATATATTTCTATATAGAATATAAAATAAAGGGATAAAATAAGAACTGTAAACTGTAATGAGATAATAAGGATTTGGATATGCGTAAAGATTAAATCTAAATCTGCTTTTCAGCCGGAACAAAACTCTTTTTTTGTTTGAATCATTTTCCTAAGTTATAAGTTGAAGTGAATTGAAGAAGTTCTATTTGTTCAATGAATTATTCTCCCCCCACTTCCCCTTTTTTGTTTACGTTTGTCTGTTATGAATCTAAGCAAAACAAAGAAGTTCAGATATACCCGGAAAAGATAACTAAGGATAAGAATCCTTGGCGAACAGGAGAAAAAACACGATTCTTTCGATACAAGACGACACAAGAAAAAGATTTTTCTTGTGTCGTCTTGTATCGAATAGAAGATTAGGAAGACTAAAAATACTTTATAGAAATCTTTTTTACTTTCATTTTTCCCGTTCTTGCCTTGTATTCTATTCCTTTGTATGCTTATTTTCTATTATTAGGAATGGTATACAAGTAATGAGTTTCAGACATCCCACAAAATAAAAAACAGTATAAAAAAAGAAAAAGGCTTACAGAATTTTTGAATCATACATAATTCTATCGATCGACAAGAATTCGAAACTTTTACCAACTTTTTAAAAAGAATCTCTAGATCTAAAAATTAATTTCGTACAACTGAACCTTTTCAAACTGTTTCTTTTTCAGAACCAAAAATATTTGTGCCAAAATAACAGATGCCAAGAAGAACAAAAGGCCTTGGACTCTTAATGGATCTTGAAGCACTATTTCTGCGTCTCCCTGCCCAAACCCTCCTACATTTGGATTGCTTGTTAATGGTTGATCAAGCTTGATGGATTCACCTTCTGAAACAAGAAGCTCTGGTCCTGGAGGTATAATATCAACCACTTGACGTCCATCTGATGCATCAACTATGGTTATTTCATACCCCCCCTTTTCTTTACGTACTATTCTGCTTACTATACCGGCTGATGTAGCATTATAAACTGTATTGTTACTCTTGCTACCATCAGGGTAAATCTGACCCCTTCCTCTGTTCCCACCTACATATATAGGATATTTTAAGAAGTGAACGTCTTTTTTCGTAGCAGGGTCGGGAGAAAGAATGGGAAAGACGATTTCACTATATTTCTGACCGGGAACAGGACCTATCACAAGAATATTTCTTTTATTAGGACGATAAGACTGAAAAGAAAGATTGCCCATCTTTTCTTTCATTTCGGGAGAAATACGATCGGGGGGGGCTAATTCGAATCCCTCGGGTAAAATAAGAACAGCTCCTACATTTAAAGCTCCCTTTTTACCATTAGCAAGAACTTGTTTCATTTGCATATCATAAGGAATTCGAACAACTGCTTCAAATACAGTATCAGGAAGTACAGCTTGCGGAACTTCAATATCCACGGGCTTATTAGCTAAATGGCAATTGGCACATACAATTCGACCAGTTGCTTCTCGTGGATTTTCATAACCCTGCTGCGCAAAAATGGGATATGCATTTGAAATAGATGCTCGAGTTATTACATATATCATGATCGATAAAGAAATGGATCGAGTCATCTGTTCTTTTACCCAAGAAACAGTATTTCTATTTTGCATGGTCCAATCATAGATCCCGGAATTTCTACAATAAATTCGATAGGTAGCTAAGTAGAATTCCCTATCCACAAGTTTGCCATTGTATTGATTGTACTGAAAGAATTGTACTGGTGGAATATGGTATGAATACCTTGAACTGAAAAGGTAGAAGTATAAAGAATAAGTAAGATTTTAAATGATTTCTTTATATACGAAGCAAAATTATGATTTTATTGATATCAAGAGATCTAATAAATTTATCATTCATTCATTGAATGATAAATTACTACAAGGGAAGGAGATACACGATTTAAAAAATGGAAGATCCAATATTTCACAATTGTATCTAGAATCACTGGGAAAGTGGAAACAAGACCAGATATAATTTGATCGTTCTGAGCCAATCCAAAATCGTTGTAGATCGAACCAATCATTAGTTCCCAACCATGGGTCGAGTGAAATCCGATCCATAAATCAGTAACTAAAAGAATAGAAAAAGCTTTTATTGTGTCACTTAAGTTATAGAGAAATTCCTGAATCCAAGAATTAAGAATGAAAAGTTCTTCATTACCCAGAAAAAAATAACCACTTAGAATAGCGAAACAGATTAGATTTGTCGAGAAATGCAAAATTATATGGAAATGAGATTCATTGTGTCTTTTGACCAATTGTATTGTTTCCTTGTGCAATACTATACGAAGCCCTTGCCCTTGTATATGTGTGTCCGAGTACTGCTTTATCTTTATCATCTCGTCCAACAGGAATAGTTCTTCTAATTCCATAAAATTTTCTATAACATTTTTCTCTTGAATCTCATTCAAAAGGATTTCGGATTGCCTGGTATTCCACCAATAAAGAACCCAAGTTTCTACACTTTTATTAAATGAGAGAGAAACCCACCAGGGCAAAAAAAGTATAGACACAAGATATGGTAGGGAAGCGAATGCTTTCTTTTTTTTCATTATGTATCTGTGATGTTAATGAACCTGTTTCATTCGTCGATTCTATCTTAGATTTCTATGAAGCGCGAGTTCTATAACAAGAGCCTATAACTCTAACAAGAACAAGATATCGAATCTATGGGTCTTTTCCTATTTTTGTTTTTGTGTAAGAATTAAGTCTTTGTATATAGAATAGAACATAGAAAAAGGGACCTTTTCGAATGAAAAAAAAAAGAAGTAAATATTCTTTCTAGATTCCGGAAATCTAAATTAGGAAAATTGGAACCAATTCCATCTTCATTTATTCCTTTCGATGAAGACTCGAAAAACCATTTGAAGTAACGAATATTATTTGTATTTTAAGACGAACCCTACCAGATCCTTTAATTCTTTTATTTCTATTTCGAATTCGAAAGATTTCACTTTTTAATCGCAGCGCGGGGATAGGGTATCAATTCAAAATCAGGGACCTAAAAAGAAGAATTTTGTTTTTACGAAAACAAAAGAAAAGACATGTTAAGATATTTGATGAATCTATACTTAACTTAGATTAGACTTCTTAATGAAACTTATTAGACCTTTAACTAGATATAAAAGAGTGAAGCTGGGGCGCCATGCATATGCGTCCTCCTGCTTTTTTTATTTGTATTTGAGATGTATGATGTATGTGAACTGCTGCCCCAACAGAACGGTAAAATAGAATATAGCAGCTTTTGCTGGAATGAGCATTTTGAAGAAGCTGCAGTTGTCTTAAAAAGATAATTAGTAAGTTCTTCTCTCATGCTGAGATTTCTTCTTCATTTCATTCAATTGGTACGCGCAAGAAATAGGCCAATTCGGCAGCTTTTTGTTCAATTTCTCGTGGAGTCAAATTCTCATCAGTACGAGTCAAGGGAATGGCTCCTTGACCCCGGATTTCCATATAAAGGACACGGCGAGTAAAAAGACCCTCTCTCACTTCCATTCTGATTGATTGGATATCTTTCAGAAATAAACGAAGTAAGATGCGACGATTTTTTCCAGGGAATCCCCAACGAAAAAGGCACATTATCCCTTCTTTTCTATCGAATCGGTCATAACCACTACCTACATTCCATGAAATTGTGCACCACAAATAAGAACTAATGAATAGACCCGCGATCCCATAGAAAGACATCACGATCCCTTGTGGGAAAAAAACAATTTGCTGAGACGGAAATACAGATATCAGATTCCTACCAAGATAACTGGAAGTTCCAACCACTAAGAATCCTAGTGAACCTAAAAAAAGGATACAGGCCCAGCAAAAATTACTTGTTTTTCGAGATCCCGTTATAAGTTCTATCCATATATGTTCTGATCGCCAGTTCATACTATACTAGATCCAGTTGCATTCGATTGGAATTGAGAGAATAACCAAAATGGATTTTACTTTTCTTGCTTGATTCCGAAGTAACTTCCATCAACTAGCAGTATTCTGACGTGAACCATTAGGAATAATTGGTTAGATACATTGAGTTTCTATTTCAAAGATTAAAAAAAAAAATATTTGCTGATCATTTTGAATTTAATTGATATTGATTAAACTATAACCGCATATACATACATTAATGCATATATTATGCATCAGTATGCATAACAATTCTTCCGTTTGTTTTCTGAAAGGCCACATATCATATATCCTACCATATTACACTAAAAAAGTATTTGTATGATGACCCAGCGTTGAAATAAATTTATGAGATTCGGTCCCATCATATTTAGACAATCTTATTTCTTTGGACATAAAGAGATAAAGAAGCCATTGCGATTGCCGGAAAGACTAGGCCCACTAAAGGAACAAAAATAGAGGGAAAGTTCAAATCTATCATAGAGCGGGTACCTCGATTTCATATTTGTACCTATTATAATTATAAAGATATCTTATGATAAGTCTACCTATTAGCTATTAGAAAAAATATGAACATAATCTTTATATTCTTAATATAAAGTACTTAATAATAAATAAGTACAAGGAATGTAGAACTAAATGAAGTTTACCTATTCCTCTTTCTACACGAATATGTATGACAATCCACTTTACATAAATTTTATTCTTCTTCTCCCATCCTTAATTTTATTTATATCTTTTCTTTCAAAACAAACAAAGGTTTTTTTTTCTTAAAAAAAAAATTTTTATGAATTCGCGACTTTAACCAATCTTATCCCAATCTTATCCAACAAACAAAACAGGGGTTCTCGGTAAATAGAAATAACTTATATTCGATATTCTTATTTTTATTTATTCTCATAGAATATTCATTCTTATATTCTTCTTATTTGTTTGATTATTTGATTCTATATTTATATTATTTATATTTGTATATTTTTGATATATTTGATTTTATATTTTTCGATATTTTTTTATTTATTTTTAGTTGTTCTAAAATATGAATAATGAATATGTCAAAAGGAGGGATAAAGATTTCCCCGGTTTCTCAGAAGGAGAAAGAAACTCTTTTTTATCTTGTCGATAGAGAGATGCTTATTCCTAATCAGTAAGGGGGGTAGAATAAAAAAAAGGATCCGGGTAAAAAAGTAATTATCCAAAACTTCCGACTCGTACTACACTTATAACTTATGTCCCAAAAGAAAACACCATCTTCTTAGTTTTGTTTTTTTTTTTGATTACAATGAACTAAATGCTTATTCGCTACAAATCAAAATAACTGACCCTAGTGCTCTACTTCCATTTTAAAATGAAGAATTTCAACCCCTTTTTATTTAAATTATTAAATTTAAATATTTTTTTTTAATCTTGATTCAAGGGAAGGAAACCCTGTAGCTGAAATAACTCACTGAGAACACCTTTTAAAAGATTACGTGGTACGATTGGGTCGAATAAGCCCTTATGGAATGAATACTCAGCCGCTTGTGAACCGTCGGGTACTGTCTTTTTCAATGTTTGTTCAATTACTCTTTTGCCCGCAAACGCAATGTAGGCATTAGGTTCAGCAATAATGATATCTCCCAACATACCAAAACTTGCTGTAACTCCGCCAGTTGTAGGAGATGTAAGGATTGATACATAAAATAACTTTTTATTTGATTGATAATCATATGAAGCAGAAGATATTTTAGCCATTTGCATCAAGCTCAAACTTCCTTCTTGCATGCGTGCTCCTCCAGAAGCACACACAATAATGACAGGTAGAGATCGATTAGTAGCATACTCGATCAAACGGGTTATTTTCTCACCTACTACGGATCCCATACTACCTCCCATAAACTGAAAATCCATAACTCCAATTGCTATGGGAATACTATTTATTTGACCTACGCCCGTTTGAACAGCTTCAGTTAAACCCGTTTTTTTTTGATAAAAAAAGATGCGATCCCTATAAGGTTCCTCTTCTGAATGAAATTCAATGGGGTCCATAGAGACCATATCCTCATCCATAGGCTCCCAAGTGCCAGGATCAATAAAAAGTTCGATTCTATCTGAACTACTCATTTTCAAATGATATCCACAGTGTTCACAAATATGCATTTTTGACCTAAAAAATTTTTTATAATTTAATCCATAACAATTCTCGCATTGAACCCATAACTGTCTGTATTTTGTATTTATATCTAAATCATTAGATCTTCCTCTTTTATTGAGATAACTGCTACTAGTACTAGTTTTGATACTAGAATTTCCACTTTCAATACTACTTATACTTTTACTTTCCGTACAAATGAAACTATAAATGTAACTGTCGATACCACTGTAAATGTCACTATTAAGACTGATTTCAAAACGAAGATAACTATCAATGCAACTATTAATGTGATTATTCCAATTAGATTGAGTATCATACATGGAATAATAATAGTAGTAATTGCTACTCTTAGACCCACTATTCAAATAACTATAAAAAAATATCTCTAGTTCATTCAAAAAAGAATTAGCATTGTCAATTTCAAAAATATGATTTTCAATATCAAAATATACAGAATAACTGTCACCATTACTATTTCTAACTAAAAAAGTATGATCAGAGATCAAACTCCAAATACTTCTGCTATCAAATAAAAAATATAGATAATTAATATTACCGAAACTATAACTGCCACTATCACTCCAACTAGGAATCTTTTTCTCCGCATCATTTAGAATAGGTTCTTCACTTCCACTGGTATGTCCAATACCATCAAGACTATCCATTGATTTACTTAGTCCACACCTATGTTCTAACTTATTGTTAGACAAGATCGAATTTAACCAACATTTTTCCATAGAGTCTTTCTGCCCCCTATTTGATAAATTGATAAAAACCTAATACTAAATAGATATATGAATAGTCATTTGATGAAAAAAAAATCATTTTACTATTTACTATTTTTTTTTTTATTTTTATTTCTCATTCATAATTCAAATGAAGCATATGATCCAATCATTAAGATTGTTAATTAAAAACGAGCGAGT